TAACCAAAAATTTCCACGGGTTCGTAAAAAATCGAATCGTTTAAACCATGATCATGAGCAAACGCATAAATATACTCCTGAAAAAGAAACGGATATAGGAAGTGTTGTTGCCGAGATCTATCTTTTTCTAAATATCCTTGTAATTCTTCCATTTACATTTCTACTTGAGCCAGAGGCAGAAGGTTTTTCTTGGTTTATCAAATGATACATACATAGTGCAATATGGTCAGAACAGGGTATTATGTATTGTATTATGTATATAGTATAGTAAGAAAAAAATATATACCCCGGAAAAGAAAGAGGGAGTCCAATCAACAGATCTTTTTACCTTCCTTTTCTATCCAATTGGTTTATGTTCGTTATAATTACAACAGGAGAAAAATCCTTTATTTTTGCAACCCAATCGCTCTTTTGACTTTGGAATAAATTCTCTTTATCAATATACTCTTTCTTCTACACATCTGTCTACAATCCATAATAAAGAATAATTAGGATTCTGAAAAAAAAAAAAAAGAAAAAATCAATGGTTCACTCACAGGAGAACCCACTCTTTCCCGCATTAGGCACTAATTCATTTTTAACATCTAATTAGATCGGGTAATCATTCCAATTAAGAACATAAGCTCGTTGCTTTTTATTTTACCAGAATTGGAGCCATAGAGCTCTATCCATTTATTCACTAGACCCAACTGTAAATGTGAATTTCTTTTGTCCCCTTCCAAAAATCAAAACAATCTTTTGGAACTGTAATGTAATGATTCGGTAAGGATAAACTCAAAGTTCTACTTTAACTTTGACTTTCATTTCAAATTAAATAAATTAATAAAATAGAAAATCTAATAAAATAATAAATTGATTTTATTACGACATGCTGTTTTTTCCATTCATTACCCTTGAGGATCAGTCGTGGTCTTATAGACTATACCAATAGTCTGGACGAATTTGTTGCTTCATCCAAATGTGTAAAAGATCATAGTCGCACTTAAAAGCCGAGTACTCTACCGTTGAGTTAGCAACCCGGATAAATAGGATATGTAGATACGATCGAAATATAAAAATAAATTGAATTGCACTGCACGACCCTATCAAAACATTGAACTAGCAACACATCGAAAAGAAGGATTTTCTGATCAATTAGAAACACAAAATACCAAAATTAGCAGATCGGATTAAAAATATTCCTAATCGAAATGTAAAAATTATGACAGACCACCCATTTTTTATCAAATTCTTTTTTGATTTTCCCTAAGAAAATACATCTTGTATGAGAGTAAATGCAGCAAGGCAAACCCATCATTTGAGTGAAGGAAACAAAAAAAACCAATATGGGGTGGGGATAAACAGCCCTATTTATCTACGATCGAATTATATTTGTTCGATACACCATTGTCAATATAAAAGCAATGTTGAGAAAGTAAATCAAGTAAATAAAATAAAGACTTGTGTTGGATTGGCACAACATAAATAAGAAATTGAAATGGGAAAAATTAAGGAAAAGGTAAATAAGAAATCCCTGGTTTATTCAATCAATAAAAGTACGATAAGCAAGCTTAACCCCTTGTTTGTTGTTAAATTAAATTCCCCCACCAAAATATGAATAAAGCAAGAAAAAGGAAAATGGTGTGTAAATAGAAATAATTACACAAGGATAGATACTAGTGACCCTTCCCTACTTTATTTTATTTATTTAATAATTTTGTTTTTTCCTTTAATTAACTCAAAGTTCTTTCTTTAAAGAATTCTGCCTTCTTTAAAATATCATAAACAGTTCCTGTAGGTTGAGCACCTTTTTCAAGGAAATATAGAATAGCAGGAACATTTAAATAAGTTTGATTCTTTATCGGATCGTAAAAACCTACTTTTAGAAGATCTCTTCCTTCTCTTCGGAATCGAACATCAATTGCAACGATTCGATAGATGGCTCATTGGGATAGATGTAAATAAACAATGCCCCCCCTAGAAACGTATAGGAGGTTTTTTCCTCATACGGCTCGAGAAAAATGATTCAAATTTCTGTATATAATAGCAAGTGGATCCATAAAATAATGAATTTTACTATAATTTGAATTGAGTACTTTTTTCTTCTTACTTACAGAAAAAGGAAGAAATCTCATTCATACTCATAACTCAAGTTGGGTAATTCTGACAAGAAAATCCTTAGACATTTATTGAGCCGTCTCTAAACTCTTTTGTTTGTCTCATTTCGAATCTATTTTTATTCCTCAGTCTGATCCAATTGTTGAGACAATTGAAAATAGTGTTTCCTTGTTTCGGAATCCTTTATCCTTGCTTTGTGAAATCATTGGGTTTAGACATTACCTCGGGGATCCTTATTCCTTTCAAAATGGCAGCAACATACCTTTTTTTGTTATTTCTTTCTATATAAATAGAATACGAATGATTGATTCCCTTGTGATACACTTTTCATCGAAATAGTTTTACCAATTTCGAAAAATTTGACTTTTCAAACTTGTTCTGAATTTGAACCTTTCAATTTAGAATTTATATATAGTGAGGATATACTTACAGAGTTGGTCTAACTTATTGATTTTCACTAACCCTAGATTCTTTCCCTTGAAAAATGAATCAATCCTTTCTTCTCGAGCTTCATCATGTACTATTTACTTATAACCCAACACAAATTAGGTTCCGGGCAGAACAGAACAAACTATGTCGAGCCAAGAGCATCTTCATTACTATAGAAGATGGCGGATGTAAAAATCCACAGCCGACCATGTCCTTCAAGTCGCACGTTGCTTTCTACCACATCGTTTCAAACGAAGTTTTACCATAACATTCCTCTAATTGAAATTTCAAAGCGGTATGGAATTGATTCAATATAAAATCATGAATAGTCATTGGTTCAACCGGTATATAATATTTCTATCTACGGATAAATAAGTATTTATCCGGATAAGGGTCAGCAAGGATCAAATTTTTTAAATTTAACCCCATATTCTATCATATGAATTGAATGAAAATAAAGATATTCAATTTTACCCACATTTGACACTTGATTCCGTTTGTGAGAAACCAAACGAATTCTCAGATATGATTCTTAGAACCATTCTGAAAATTAATAAGAAAAGATTTTTCCCTTTAACAAATTATTGTTTCATGTGGAATGCAGTGTGATCCCATCTTTCGTTTCATGAAAAACGATCTGGGACGGAAGGATTCGAACCTCCGAATAACGGGACCAAAACCCGCTGCCTTACCGCTTGGCCACGCCCCATTTTGATTTCTATTCGATATTAATCAACACTAATATTGGTATTGGTTATTCGTCAATCCCAACCCAAATACACAAAAACATATGGGATATTTTGTTGCTAGGATTCAAGACATGTAGATATAGAATCAAAAAAATTCATTGATCATTACATAGAATTCAATTAAGATATTGTATGAAAGTTGAATTCCTTATATTCTCATTTTAGAATGATAATGGGGGGAGGGATTTTTTATTTGGGAAAGTCCGAACCGAAGAAAAAGAAGGATTTCTGGATCTGCCTTTTTCATTTTTCCCTTATAAAAATAACTCAAAATTATCTAATCCACAAGAACGAAATGCTTGTTATGCTTAATATCTTTAGTTTAATCGGTATCTGTCTTAATTCTGTCCTTTATTCGAGTAGTTTTTTCTTCGCCAAATTGCCCGAAGCTTATGCCATTTTCAATCCAATCGTAGATGTTATGCCTGTCATACCTTTACTCTTTTTTCTCTTAGCCTTTGTTTGGCAAGCCGCTGTAAGTTTTCGATGAAATCTTTAATACTCTGCTAAATTGATGATGTATTTGATAAATAAATTCTAAAAATTGATAAGATCAGATAAGTCTTACATTACGAACCCTCGATTCAAAAATGGAAATTCTTGTATATTGAATGAATAACCGCAGCGATGAATTTGGATCAGCCTTTTCCCCGTTCTGACCTTCCGGTGAGTATGGACTATTAGGTACTCCATAATACCTAATTATTGATATGACAAGAAATTTCGGGTAACGAATGAATCAAAATCTTATTACAAAAAAATTCGTTTTATTTTGCATTTTTTTGGGTGTCAAAACAAAAAAAATGGTATATGTGGTAAAAAATAGGCAATCTATTCCCCTTTTTCAAAAAAAAAAAATGATCTTGGAGATTGTGTAATGCTTACTCTCAAACTCTTTGTTTACACAGTAGTGATATTCTTTGTTTCCCTTTTTATCTTTGGATTCTTATCTAATGATCCAGGACGCAATCCTGGACGTGAGGAATAAAAAATTTCTAGTTTTTTTTTTCTTTTAAAAAAATTAATTCTTAATAATCTTATTTGTTTCATACATTTAACTATGATAAAATCAAGGGATGAGAATCTTTTCGAATTCGAAAATACCAAGTGATCAGAGAAAGCGGAAAGAGAGGGATTCGAACCCTCGGTACAAATAATTTGTACAACGGATTAGCAATCCGCCGCTTTAGTCCACTCAGCCATCTCTCCTAATTCCAAATTGAAAATTTGTTATGTGATGTAACACGTGAAATAAAGATTGATAAAAATCCACCTTCTTCTCTTTATTTTCTTTTTTCATTTGATTTTTATTTATTTAATCTTATTTAACTTTATTATTATTATTTATTTTATTATATTATTCTATTTTAATAAAAAAAAATATTATTAAAATAGAAATTAGAAATATTCTAATAAATAATAGAAATTTTTAAAATAGCTATTAAAATTTAAACTTAAACAAAGTATTTAATATTAAGAAAAAGATAGAAAAAAGCAATTGATCAGGAATTCAATATAGATAATGACTCAAAACGGATCTCCTCAATAGAAAGAATATCTTAGTTCTTTGATTTTATACGAAAGGTTTATTCTCCCGGCCTGATCTGCTTAAGTACTGGCCGGGACATTTCTTCTTTTATTCCATTGATTATTCTTTTTTTCTTTTTCTCAGTTTATTACTTAATTTCTTACTGTTGTCAAGTAAGGAATAAAAAAAGACATATG